TGTGAAACGTATCAATAAGCTAGACCCATGCTACGAGTTGTCTCATGCCATAAATAAACCCGGACACTCAAGAAATCCGTTGGACAAGCAGATTCACATCTCTTACAACCTACACAGTCCTCTGTTCTTGGAGCAGGAGCAATTTGCTTAGCTTTACATCCGTCCCAAGGTATCATTTCCAATACATCTGTGGGGCAGGCTCGTACACATTGAGTACACCCTATACATGTATCATAAATCTTTACTGAATGTGACATTGGATCTATCAATTTTTTGAACGTTATCAATTTTCGATCTGGTAAAATCAGTAGTAACTGAATCATATATTGTAGACACCAGACGAATCAGTGGTTTACCAGAATTTTTTTTAATTGAATAATCAATCTACTTCTGGATCTGGTCATGAGAATGAGAGAGGTCCAAGATACTTTGATTTATTACGTTTCAGCAAACATGGTCATACGAGTTATACACGGCACGCTAATTCTAATTGGTAAATATTCTATATATCTGTCTTTATTTATATCATTACGACTATTTATTCAACAAATTCGATTGATTGATACGAGTTGATTTTCTGTTACGATAGATCGACGAAACAATAGCTGGCCCAATAGCTGCTTCAGCGGCTGCAATAGCTATAACAAAAATCGAGAAAATGTCTCCTTTTAATTGTCGACTATCAAATAAATCAGAAAATGTTACGAGATTTAGATTAACCGCATTCAGTATAAGCTCAAGACACATAAGCGCTCTAACCATGTTTCGGCTTGTGATCAATCCATAAATACCGATAGAAAATAAATAGGCACTCAAAATAAGTACATGCTCGGTCATCATTGACCAACTCCTCATCAATTGAGATTGATTTCAATATGAACAACAATACAATTTAACCGATTTGATTGACTAGAATATAACAAGTACGGAAAAAAGGAAGGTATTAGTAATGGATCGAACTCAAACCCATTCAATTTAATATATGAACAATAGAATATCAAAATGGAACTGAAGGGAAATTGATGTCATAATAATAACACAGAACAAAACACGGCCTTATTTATTTTATTTTATTTTTTATTTCTAATTCTAAGTATTTATTACTGACGAGCCATAGCAATTGCACCTATCAAAGCAACTAAAAGAATTATAGAAATGAGTTCAAATGGAAGATAAAAATCTGTTGATAAATGAATTCCAATTTGTTGAACGTTACTTGTCAGGTCCTGCTCTATAATCTGGTTTGATCTTGTAGTCCAAATAATCCCGTACCATGATGTATCTGAGATAGTAGTAATTAGTGAAAAAAGAATACTTGTACAAACCAGTGAAGTAACTCCATCTCCAACTGTCCAAAGATATAAATCCTTGTAATATTCTGAACCATTCATGAACATAACAGCAAATACGATTAAGACATTTACGGCTCCCACGTAAATAAGGAGCTGTGCAGCAGCTACAAAATAGGAGTTAGATGGAATATGGAATAAGGATATACAAACAAGAACCAATCCTAATGAAAAGGCAGAATAAATTGGATTGGTAAGTAATACTACCCCTAGGCCTCCTAATATAAGACCTAATCCTAGAAATACTAAAAGAATATCATGTATTGATCCAGGTAAATCCATTATGTGTAAAATAAGAGATAAATAAGTTGAAATATTTCATTTTCATGACCTTACTGACCGGACCAGGAAAAAAGAGGTTACCCTATCTTTCTTTTTTTTTTTTCTTGTATATGCCTAATTGAATTGAATCTTAATGTGGTGTGGATTGATGTAGATACAGTTATTGGACCAATCCCGCTTTTGTATCCGAAAGAGTAGTTGAAATTTGATATTTCGAAATCATCACGGATATATGAATCTATTCTAAATCCAAATCAAGCCGTGATTCTCACCAATCAATAGTTATGTTTTGTAGTTACTAACCAACCAAAATGAAAGAAACTTCGCTTCTTTAGATCAAAACGGAATCTTAGTAATTGGTAATTGTTCTTGAATCAAGGGGGTTATCCGTGGCTATTTTTATTTGAGTCGAATTCATAATTGTTCGAATTGTGTAATCGCCAATTACTGACATTGGTAACCGACCCAAAGCAATTTGATTATAATTCAATTCGTGACGATTGTAAGTAGAAAGTTCATATTCTTCAGTCATTGATAAACAGTTTGTTGGACAATACTCGACGCAGTTACCACAAAATATACAGATTCCGAAATCAATACTATAATTAAGCAATCGTTTCTTTCTAATATCTGTTTCCAATCTCCAATCAACAACGGGTAGATCTATGGGGCATACACGAACACATACTTCACAAGCAATGCATTTATCAAATTCAAAGTGGATTCGACCGCGGAAACGCTCTGATGTGATCGATTTTTCATAAGGATATTGAATAGTTACAGGTAAACGATTCGCGTGGGATAAGGTAATCATGAAACTTTGACCAATGTACCTCGCAGCTCGTACTGTTTGTTGACCATAATTCATG